CGGGTAGTTTTTGGCGAGACTCCACTAAAAAAAGGGGCCGAGCTTTCTTATGGTATCTTTATGGATATTGAATAAACCCGAGGTTTTCTTCTTGATTATTTTTTTCTTTTCGACATCTACACTTTTTTTATTCTCTAGGTAGGTTATCTATGAAATGCCAATCCAACACAAGTTCTTATTATTTTATAATAATAATATTATTTTTTTTTTTCTCAACGTTCATATTGACAATAGTGTATTGAAAAAATATAATTGATCGTGGATAAATAGATCTATTTATCCACGCCCTATAAGTTTTTTTTTACTTTACTTCATGTAAGCGATAGGTTCCTTAAATTCTCTGGGATATATTTCATTTATCTTATCCGGGAATTTTTCAGCATTATAGCTGTTCATTTTTATGTTCATAATTTACTATAAAAAAATGTTTTTGATGGGGTTGTGCAATCCAATCTCTCTTTTTTTTTTTTCGATCGTATCTACACACCATAATTCTATTTTTGGGTTGCTAACTCAACGGTAGAGTACTCGGCTTTTAAGTGCGGCTAAAATCTTTTACACATTTGGATGAAGGAACGGATTCGTCCATACCGTTGGTAGAGTTTGTAAGACCCCGACTGATCCTGAGAGGGAACGAATGGAAAAAACAGCATGTCGTATAAATGAATAACTCATATCATAAATAAATAACTTTAAGATAGAGTACTTAACCCTTACGGGATCGGTACAAAATATTTGTTTAGTTTGTTAGAGTTTTAATTCTTAGAGCGGTACAAAAAATCAATTATGGTTGGATCGAGTGAATAAATGGATAGAGCCAAAAAGCTCCAATTATAGGGAAACAAAAAGAGCAACGAGCTTCGGTTCTTAATTCGAATAATTACCAATTACCCGATCTAATTATACGTTAGAAATATATTAGTCCCCGGGGCGGGCAAAGGTTATGAAATCACTTTAATAAGTGGATTCTTCACTTTTTTTTTTGAATCCTAACTATTCTATTAATTATATCCCTGTGCGGAGACGAATGTGTAAAAGAAACAGTATATTGAGAAATAGAATTCTAAAGTCAAAAGAGCGATCGGGTTGCAAAAATAAAGGATTTCTAAACATCTTCGGTATCTTATAACGAACAAGAACCAATCGGATGGAAAAAGAGAGAATCCATGGATTAATCATTTCCAAGGTATCTTTTCTTACTATGATACCTTGATACCTTGTTTTGACTGTATCGTACCTATGTATCGTATCATTTGATGACCCAAGAAATCCCCGGTTTTGGTTCAAATCGAATTTCAAATGGAGGAATTACAAGGCTATTTAAAGATAGATAGATCGCGAGAACGGGACTTCCTATACCCACTTCTCTTTCAGGAATACATTTATGCACTTGCTCATGATCATGGGTTAAATAAATCGATTCTTTATGAGCCTATGGAAAATTTAGGTTATGACAAAAAATATAGTTTAATAATTGTTAAACGTTTAATTACTCGAATGTATCAACAGAAGCATTTGATTATTTTTACGAATGATTCTAATCCAAATTTTTTTTTCGGGCATAATAAAAATTTGGATTCTCAAATGATATCAGAGGGGGTTGCAGTCATTGTGGAACTTCCATTCTCACTGCGATTAGTATCTTCCCCAGAAAGTCAAGAAATAGACAAATCTATGACTACTTTACGATCAATTCATTCCATATTTCCCTTTTTAGAGGATAAATTATTACATTTAAATCATGTATTAGATATACTAATACCCTACCCTATCCATCTGGAACTATTGGTTCAAACCCTTCGCTCTTGGATACAAGATGCTCCCTTTTTGCACTTATTGAGATTCTTTCTCTACAAGTATCATAATTGGAATAGTCTTATTACTCAAAAAACGAAAATGATTCTCTTTTTTTCAAAAGAGAATCAAAGATTTTTCCTGTTCCTATATAATTTTCATGTATATGAATCGGAATCCATATTTGTTTTTCTCCGTAAACAATCTTATCATTTACGATCAACGTCTTCTAGAGCTTTTCTTGATCGAACACATTTTTATAGAAAAATCGAACATTTTTTAGTGGATTTTCGTAATGATTTTCATACTATCCTATGGTTGTTCAAGGATCCTTTCATACAGTATTTCAGATTTCAAGGAAAATCCATTTTGTCTTCAAAAGGAACCCCTCTTCTGATGAAGAAATGGAAATATTACCTTGTAAATTTATGGGAATGTCATTTTTACTTTTGGTCTCAACCGGATAGGATTCATATAAACCAATTATCCAATCATTTTATCGATTTTCTGGGTTATCTTTCAAGTGTACGACCAACTCCTTCAGCAGTAAGGAGTCAAATGTTAGAAAAGTCATTTATTATAGATATTGTTATTAAAAAGTTTGATACTATAGTTCCAATTATTCCTTTGATTGGATCATTGGCTAAAGCGAAATTTTGTAACTTTTCAGGACATCCCATTAGTAAGCCTGCTTGGGCGGATTCAT